TGGGCTAAAAAAAAATTAGAGGGTTCATTGAAATTATCAAATTTTGAAGATACTTTTTTGGATGAGCCGAGCCAATAGGATGAAATTAAAACAGTTCCACATCATGAACTATGTACCGCGCACATCACTTAGAAGGGCTCTAGAAAGTAACATAGGAAGAAATAAAGAAATAGAATATGAAAAATAGAATGAAATAATATTCTATTTGTACTGTATCTAAGATCAATCTTGGCTATTCACGCCCCTCACCTAGACTCTGCTTTTTGGTCTTTCAACTAAACCAACTAAACAATTGAAATTTACACTTTCGACTATGTATGAAGTCGTAACATTGTTTTTTACAGGCGGAGACACGAACAAATAAAAAAGTAAGAAGAAACAAAATTTAATTCGTTTCTTTTGTATACTTTGAAATACAAAAAATACACAATATCCATCTTTTCTTTTACCCGTTTTAGATACATAAAACTTAATTAATAAGGGGCTCCGACACTTAGATGAATAAGTATGTATCATGATCTATAACTAGAACACTGAATATGTATGTCGACCCATATCAATTAATTTGTAAAATATATACTCATACAAATTACTCATGTGCCAGGAACCAGATTTGAACTGGTGACACGAGGATTTTCAGTCCTCTGCTCTACCAGCTGAGCTATCCCGACCATTCACGACGCATCATCCTCATTTTATTTTAATATAGGACTTGGGTCTATGTCAATTAAAAAAATGAAAAGATATTACAAAGTAATATCCAGGCCCTGGTAGAATTTCTTGTATTTTCAAAAAGAAAACTTTGTAAGTTTCAATACAGTACAAATAATACAAAACAGTACAAATAATGATATGGATTGTTAATTATTTAATTTTATTACATTATTCAAAGATGCTCATTTGTACACGTATCATATATATCACATATAAGGCTTATGATGTGATAATAAAAAAAATTTCCGCTCAGATCGGTTTATGAAATAGTAGAGTGAGAATGACTAAGAACTATAAAATAAACAATTTTGAGTCACTAACAAAATGAGAAGATAAATAATTAGGGAGGCAACCAGGTCTTTTTGGGGATAGAGGGACTTGAACCCTCACGATTTCTAAAATCGACGGATTTTCCTCTTACTATAAATTTCTTTGTTGTCAATATTGACATGTAAAATGGGACTCTATCTTTATTCTTAATCCGATTAAAAAATTCTTCAAAATAAAAAGATTTATCGGACTATGATGGAGTGAATGTTTTGATCAATGAATATTTAATTCTTTTTTTTTCTATCATATAAATAGATAGAAAAAAATTATAGAACCGGTTGGAGTCGTCATTAATCATTTTTAATCATTTGGCGATAGTATTTCAGTAAGTATACATCCGTAAGTATACATATGTATATAGGTTTATCTTTCATCTTTTCGGAAGTTTCGATGGAAGGATTCCTTTATGAACACAATGCAGCCAACTCCATTTGTTAGAACAGCTTCCATTGAGTCTCTGCACCTATCCTTTATTTATTCTCGCTTTATGAAACCCTTGTTTGTTTTCATAAAACGGGATTTGGCTCAGGATTGCCCATTTTTAATTCCAGGGTTTCTCTGAATTTGAAAGTTATCATTTGGTAGGTTTCCATACCAAGGCTCAATCCAATTAAGTCCGTAGCGTCTACCAATTTCGCCATATCCCCCTTTTTTTGTGATGTGATTAGGATCACACATATCATCATGCCGTTTACTCTTTTTGTTCATTTCCATTTATATTATGATTATGCTAAAACCGTTGAATTCATTAGATATCGATTCCTGTATTGAAAAGTGGTTTCTCCGATTTGATTTCGTATCTATCTTCTTTCATTTTTATTGGAGACCGTAGTTGGTCCAACTAGAAATTCAATATCGATATATATCGCATAACATATATCTATTATAATATATATGTATATTATATATATATGTCCCTATTCCTATCATTTTTAGTGTGCAATTTTGAATACTTGAACGGTCGATTCTTTTTTTTTCCTCTTAGGTTTCCCTTTTCCAAATGAAACCCTAGGAATGTTTTATTATGGTCTGGATTGCCCTTTTCTCTTCATATCCTCTTCTTAGGGCGGATCATAAAAAAAAATGACAACGACAAAGGGTAATTTAGTATTTCAAATTTCAGTAATAGCCATATCTAATCGAATAGATATAATTAATCAATTAATCATTCCGTTAATTTACAATTAATTATTAATTCAATTTTTTTTATTGTATAAATTCTATATTTTCACATTCAAATATATATATATAATAAATATCGAATAAGATTATAACTTAATTAGTAGAATTACTATAATAATAATTATATTATATAATAGATTCTATTCCTAACCTTAGGTACAAAATTCTATTTCAAATTAGAATATAGAAAAATATATATAGAAATATAAAATTATGTACTAAAAAATTTGATTTCTAATTTATATAGAATTTATTTCTATAGAATTTATATAGT